ATCGGGGGATCGAATTGATTATAGAAACATGAGTTTAATTAGTCGATTTATTAGTGAACAAGGAAAAATATTATCAAGACGTGTGAATAGATTGACCTTGAAACAACAACGATTAATTACTCTTGCTATAAAACAAGCTCGTATTTTATCTTTGTTACCTTTTCTCAATAATGAGAAACAATTTGAAAGAACCGAGTCGACCGCTAGAACTACTGGTTTTAAAGCCCGAAATAAATAGGCTTACTTTTTCTTCACTTGAATCATAATTACAAGAATCTAGATTTGAGTGAATCTAGATTTGAGTATCGTGTCGTAAGAAACAAATGAATCGGAAAAAAAGAAATCTGTTTTTATTGAATTGAACGTGTTCATTCATTTTGACTACTTTAGCATATTTTCTCATACTAATTTCTACTCTACCTTCCCGGAGTTCATTCTCCGGGTAACTCAATTTAAATTATTCTGGTGGATTCTTTCCAATCTACTTCCTTTATGATTTCGTTCGAAATCATATAAAGACAATTCCTATTTGATATAGCTATTTGTGCAAGTATTTTACGGTTAAGAAGCAACTGTCTCTTGTACAGATCGTGTATTAATCTACTATAACTATAGGATACTCCCCTTTCGCGAATTACTGCGTTTATCCTAGTGATCCACAAACGACGAAAATCTCTCTTTTTCCTATCCCTATCCCGATGAGCCGAAACTAAAGCTCTTATTTTCTGTTGAGTAATAGTTCTAGTAAGCCTTGAATGAGCCCCTCGAAAGCTTGATGCAAATAAACGAATTTTTGTTCTACGTCTCCGAGCTATATATCCCCGTTTAATTCTGGTCATTGAATAAATGAAACTTTGACGAATAACTAATTGATTGCCTTTCTTTCAGTTATTCTTTTCCCCCTTCCTAGTCTATTAATAACAAAACGGATTTTTCCAATGTATAAAATCAAAATTCCAATGTCTTTGGCTACTCTAACCTTCCCGACCACGATTTTTTTTTATTTTAGGTATTTCACTGCGAAATAAGACAGAAATAAGAAATTGTATTTTCCTAGGTATCAAAAATAAAAATATAGTAAATAAAAGAAATCAAAAAAGAAATAGTGGGTTCCTTCGTTTCTATGGTTACTTCTTAAACGGTGAGGTCTTCTCTATACACCGGAGCCTTTACTTTATACTTGAATTTAATATTTAATCAACTAATTGATGTTATTGGGAACTTGTATAGTTCACACGCTTTGGCTCTACCCATGAATTATCCAGTAATAGGTCTTTCACAATCAGATCTACCTATACAGTAACGGTATTTAATTATGAAAGTTTGCTGGGTAGCTGACCCTCTTAGTCCGTTCTTGCCAGATTGGGAGCCTACCTAATCTTTATGTTTTATGCTTTTTAAATAAGATTTCCTCCGCTTAATGGATAACCATTTGTTACCAATGGAGAATTTCTTATCATCTTAAATTCAGGTGATTGGATTTACACCAACGGAAACCATAAACTTCATACACAATAGAGGGATATGGTAGAGTTTTTTTTTATAATGGATGGAGTTCCTTTTTCCATCCTATCCCATTCACCGGTACTGATCATTGATACTGTAAAAGTCGTTTTCTTGCTTTTGTGCCAGCTCATGATCTAAACGAGTCGCACATACACCCTAGTACATGTTCCTCGACGCTGAGGGCACCCCCGAAGAGCGGGGGATTTCGTGACATTTCTGATTGGCTGTCTTGTATTTCTAATAAGTTGTTTAATAGTTGGCATGTTGAATCGTATACATAATATGATGGGTTGGTTTAGATTGATCCTAACCGAATGATGGTGAATTACTTCTATTTAATAGAATATTCAATTCGAAGATAAAATCTCAAATCACAGATTTGCGCGAAATCCATGTTATTTTCCTTGAACCGCTACAAAATCAACAATTCCATAAGCTTGGGCTTCTGTTGCTGACATAAAAATATCTCTTTCCATATCTTCGGATACAACCCATAAGGGTTTGCCCGTTCTTTCTGCATAAACCCTTGTGAGGGTTTCACGCAGTTTCAGCAGTTCTTCCGCTTCCACGACAAATTCGCCTACTTGTGCCATATAAAAACCACTAGCAGGTTCATGCATCATTACCCTGATGATATAACAAAATAAAAGCTTCCCCTATCTCGCATGATAAAGCAAAGAGAAAAGAAAGATAAAGAATAGAAAAAGATAGAATTGAACAACCGTACAGGCATCTTTTGTGCATACGGCTCTACAAGAAAATTGACCCCCCTCCTTTCTATTGAAGTGAAGAAAGAGAAAAATCGAATCTATCAGACTCAGATGGGTAAATAATCAAATTGCCATCCTTCCTTTCGGAGGAGTTAAAAAATACTATGATGGCTCCGTTGCTTTATATGTTTATTTTTTCTTTTTTTTGTCTGTGATTCAGCAATCCCAAAGTTTCTTTTTAATCCGATCAAATAAGGAAAAAATCTTTTTTTTTTTCGTACTCTTTCATAACATAAATATTGTTAAGAACTCTCCGGCATGAAAACAAAAAAGTTTGTGACGCTGAACGGAACTCCCGATAGATAACAGAAAATCGGAAATACCCCTTATCTCATACTACTCTCTCGATACAGAATCTAATGTTTTGAAAAAAAAAACAATACAAAAATTTCTCATATCGAATTCGAAGTGCCATGCTATTATTACTTAGTATTCATATGGCGAAGGCATAGTCTTCTTTTTTCTCTCAAATAAAAACCTCATTGGCGCCAAGCGTGAGGGAATGCTATACGTTTGGTAAGTTGTCCTCCGACCAGGATAAAAGATCCCATTGAAGCAGCTAATCCTATGCATACTGTATGGACATCTGGTCGCACAAATTGCATAGTATCATAAATGGCGATCCCAGGTATTACCCAGCCCCCAGGAGAGTTTACAAACAAATACAGCTCTTTGGTCTCATCCTCCATACTGAGATATATCATAAGACCAATAAGTTGATTCGAAAGCTCGGTACTAATCCCTTGGCCTACAAAAAGTAATCTTTCTCGATAAAGTCGGTTGATTAGGGTAAAATTGTATCCCTTAGGAACCGTACATGCGCCTTTTGATGCATACGGTTCAAAAAAATTGTGAATCAATGTATAGATTCAAGTCCTCTTTCTTTTTTTCTAGAAAGGTTCTTTCTTACTTCTAACGAAAGGGCTTTTCTTCGATTTTTCAATAAAGACGAGTTTTTACTCCTTTTTTATATTTTCGATTTTCCATTATAAAATTCGAAGTTATAAGAAAGGGTCATTAAACTTATCGAATTAACTTCTCATTGATGTATTCTTTCATCGAGATTTAATCCAAACCGCGATGGTATTTTCTTGTTCCTGAATGGGTCTGTTTCATCTTTTTAGGTTTATGCTCTACTCCGGGTAAAGATCCGCCCGATTTGGATTTGTACATATAGGACAAATGCTCCCATTACCATTTCTTTTTGTATTTCTTTTTTTTTTTTTCAATTCATTTTATACAAGTATTTATTAGAGTTGAGATAACTTTGCTTGACAATTAGGATCTCTTTACAAAGAAAAAATATGAATAGCAATCATAGATATCTTACCAATCCAATTGGGTTTTTTCTAAACGGAGCCTGGATACTTCATTTTTTTAGTCCAACCAAGCCAACCATAAATTATTCTAATGGAATTATTCTAATTGATAATAGTAATATGAATCCCCTCAAAAATGGATCTAATTGCACTTCACGCTCCAAATTTTTGATGATTCAATTTATCTTTCTTGGGCGAAACGGGGGATATCTCGATCGGGGGAGAGAACGGGGAAATACCATATGACCCAATATATCTGACAAGTCGCACTATACGTCAACCCAAGATGAAATTGGATCTCCAGGATTTCGGAATATAACTTTTGGAACACCAATAGGCATTAAATGAAAGAAAGAATTAAATACTATATTTCACTTTGAGGTGGAAACGTAACAGTTTTTTTATTGTCTTTATAATATTCATATTGGTTTTTATCGTATTTATTTTATCCATAGATTCTAAAAATTCATAAAGAAAGACAGAATGAATAAACTCAAATTATTACGAATAGGTCTTTCTAATGATAAATAAGTATGGACTCATTCGCTCATAGAAAATGGGATCAACTCCCCCATTGCGTATTGGTACTTATCGAGTATAGAATAAATCTGCTTCTCTTTGTTCCTACGAACAGAATTGTTCCGTTATTACCAACAGAATAGAAACCCTTGTTCGGAAATAATCGACTCAACAAGAGTGGTCCATAGGATAGTCATATTATAGCCTTTTCCAATGCAATAAAGTTACGTAGTGTCCATTTATCTTTGATATAAGGGGTATTTCCATGGGTTTGCCTTGGTATCGTGTTCATACCGTTGTATTGAATGATCCCGGTCGGTTGCTTTCTGTTCATATAATGCATACAGCTCTGGTTGCTGGTTGGGCCGGTTCGATGGCTCTGTATGAATTAGCGGTTTTTGATCCTTCTGATCCTGTTCTTGATCCAATGTGGAGACAGGGTATGTTCGTTATACCCTTCATGACTCGTTTAGGAATAACCAATTCATGGGGCGGTTGGAGTATCACAGGGGGGACTGTAACGAATCCAGGTATTTGGAGTTACGAAGGTGTAGCGGGAGCACATATTGTGTTTTCTGGCTTATGCTTTTTGGCAGCTATCTGGCATTGGGTGTATTGGGATCTAGAAATATTTTGTGATGAACGTACAGGAAAACCCTCTTTGGATTTGCCAAAGATCTTTGGAATTCATTTATTTCTCTCAGGGGTAGCTTGCTTTGGTTTTGGTGCATTTCATGTAACAGGCTTGTATGGTCCCGGAATATGGGTGTCCGATCCTTATGGACTAACGGGAAAAGTACAACCTGTAAATCCAGCGTGGGGCGTGGAAGGTTTTGATCCTTTTGTTCCAGGAGGAATAGCCTCTCATCATATTGCAGCAGGAACA